TCTAACGATAAAATATGATGAAGGCCAATATTATGAAGACAATAAACTCATTGTTACGTTTCCATACCAAAGTGAAATATAGTACTAAATTCTTTTTTCTGTTATTTTATGCCTATTGGTGTTCCAAAAGTTCCTTTTCGAAATCCTGGAGAGGACGATCTATCTTGGATTGACGTATAGTGCGGCTTGTCAGATATATTGGGTCATATGGTATTTTCCCGTTCTCTCCCTCGATCGAGATATCCTCTGTTTCGCCCAAGAAAGATTGATTGAATCATCAACAATTTGGAGCGTGAAGTTCAATTAGATCTATTTTTTTGGGGGGGGATCCAGATTAATATTATCAAATAATTTATGGTTGGCTTAGTTGGATCAATAAAATGAAGTATACAGGCTCCGTTTATAAAAAACCCAATTGGTAATATATGATTACTATATTGTATCATAAATGATTTTATTTATAAATAGAAATAGGAGTGATCTCAAACTGTTAATCAATCGAGTAATAGGATGAATGCGTCGAATATTTGGTGAAGACATGAAATAAATAAAAAAAAAAGGAAGTTGTAGTAAAAAGAAGTGGTATTGGGGGCATTTGTCCTATATGTGCAAATCGAAGTCGATCGGATCTTTACCCGGAGTAGAGCATAAACCTAAAAAAATTAAGAAGGCCCATTTAGAAACAAGAAAATGACATCGTGATTTGGATCGGATCTCGATGAAACAATACATCAATGATAAGTTAGTTCGATAAGTTTAATGAATTCTTTTTTTTATATATTTTTTTTATATATTTATATATATATATTATAATTATATGGAAGGGTCAAAACTCATCTTTCTTGAAAAATGGAAGAAAAAGCCCCCTCATTTTAGAAAGAGCTTGCTATGAAAAATAAATAAGAGGCTGGAATCTACACATTGATTCTTTTTTTTTTTCGCGATTTTTTTTGAACCGTATGCATCAAAAGGTGCATGTACGGTTCCTGAGGGATACAATTTTATCCTAATCAACCGACTTTATCGAGAAAGATTACTTTTTTTAGGCCAAGAGGTTGAGAGCGAGATCTCGAATCAACTTATTGGTCTTATGATATATCTTAGTATAGAGGATGAAAACAAAGATCTGTATTTTTTTATAAATTCTCCTGGCGGATGGGTACTACCCGGAATAGCTATTTATGATACTATGCAATTTGTGCCACCAGAGGTACATACAATATGCCTGGGATTAGCCGCTTCAATGGGATCTTTTATCCTGGTCGGAGGAACAATTACCAAACGTCTAGCATTCCCTCACGCTTGGCGCCAATGAGTTTTTTATTTGATAGAAAAAAGCAGACTATGCCTTCGCCATATGAAATATGAATATTAAGTAATAATAGCATGGCACTTCGAATTCGATATGAGAAAATTCTTTATTGTTTTTTTTTTTTCAAAACATTAGATTATGTATCGAAAGAGGAGTATGAGATAAAGGGTATTTCCGATTTTATCTTATCTATCGGGAATCCGTTTCAGCGTCACAAACTTTTTGTTTTCACACCGGAAGGCTCTTAACAATCTTTATGTTATGAAAGGGTACGAAAATAAAAAATAATCTTATTTGTTTCTTACTTTATTTCATCGCATCAAAAAGAAACTTTGGGATTGCTGAATCATAGAGGAAATAAATATATAACGTAACGGAGCCATCATAGTATTTTTTAACTCCTCCGAAAGGAAGGGTGGTAATTGGATCATTTACCGATCTGGATCTGATAGATCCTACATTTTTCGATGGCAGTAAAAGTAAATTCCATTGTAGAGCCGTATGCAATTCGCAAAAGATGCCTGTACGGTTGTTCAATTCTATCTTTTTTTTTTCTTGTTATTCTTTATCGCTTCTCTTCGACTCATCATACGAGATAGAGAAATCATTTATTATGTTATATCATCAGGGTAATGATCCATCAACCGGCTGCCGCTTTTTATGAGGCACAAGCGGGAGAATTTGTCATGGAAGCGGAAGAACTACTGAAACTGCGCGAAACCATCACAAAGGTTTATGTACAAAGAACGGGCAAACCCTTATGGGTTGTATCCGAAGACCTGGAAAGGGATGTTTTTATGTCAGCAACAGAAGCCCAAACTCATGGAATTGTTGATCTTGTAGCGGTTCAATGAAAAAAGAAAGGATTTCGTGCAAATCCGTGATTTGAGATCTTCTTACCGGGTTTCATTTTCATTAAATTAAAGAAAATGGGGGTAATTCATAATCCATCCGGTTAGGATCGATCTAAACCAGTCCATTATGTATATGATTCAGCATGCCAACTATTAAACAACTTATTAGAAACACAAGACAGCCAATCAGAAATGTCACGAAATCCCCCGCTCTTCGGGGGTGTCCTCAGCGCCGAGGAACATGTACTAGGGTGTATGTGCGACTCGTTCAGATCATGGACTGGGACGAAAAACAACTTTTCCAGTATCAATGATCAGTACCAGTGAATAGAATAGAATGGAAGAACTCCATTCACTATCTAAACTAAAAAAAATAAAAAGATCTATCATATTCCCCTATTTTGTATTGTGTATGAAATTTATGGTTTCCGTCGGTGCAAATACAATCACCTAAATTTAAGATGATAAGCCATTCCCCATTGGCAAAAGGGTTATCCATTAAGCGGGGAAAATCAGCAGAAAGATTAAGATTAGGCTCCCACTCTTGCAAGAACGGACTAACAGGGTCAGCTACTTAGCTAACCTTCATAATTAAATACCGTTACTGTATAGGTGGATCTCATTGTGAAAGACCTATTACTGGATAATTCAGGGGTAGAGCCAAAGAGTGTGAACTGTACAAGTTACCAATAAGATTTATTAAATGAAGGAAGGAGCTCCGGTGTATAGAAAGGACCTCACCGTTTAAGAAGTAACCATAGAAACGATGGAACCCACAATTTCTTTATCCATTTAATTTCAAATTGACTACTTTTTTATTTAATTTACTATGTTTTTGATACCTAGTATCAATACAATTTCTTATTTCGAGGTGAAATGCATAGAAAAAAGAAAAAAAAAATCGTGGTCGGGAAGGTTATAGTAGCAAAAGCCATTGGAATTTTTATTTTATACATTGGAAGAATCCGCTTTGTTATTAATAGACCAGGAAAGGGTACAAGGATAACTGAAAGAAAGGAAATCAATTAGTTATTCATCAAAGTTTCATTTATTCAATGACCAGAACTAGACGAGGATATATAGCTCGTAGACGTAGAACAAAAATTCGTTTATTTACATCAAGCTTTCGAGGAGCCCATTCAAGACTTACTCGAACTATTACTCAACAGAAAATCAGAGCTTTGGTTTCGACTCATCGAGATAGAGATCGGCAAAAGAGAGATTTTCGTCGTTTGTGGATTACTCGGATAAATGCAGTAATTCACGAGAATGGGGCATCCTATAGTTATAGTAGATTAATACACGATCTGTACAAGAGGCAGTTACTTCTTAATCGTAAAATACTTGCACAAATAGCTATATCCAATAGGAATTGTCTTTATATGATTTCCAATGAGATCATAAAATAAAGAGATTGTAAAGAATTCACCGGAATGATTTAATGATTTAAATAAATGGAGTTCCCCGGAGAATGAACTCCGGGACGGTAGATTATAAATTAGTCTGATAAAATATGATAAAGTCGTCAAAATGAAGGAATATGTTCAATAAAAAAAAAAGATTTCTTCTTCTTCCCCGATTATTTTTGTTTCTTACAACACAACAATCAAATATGGATTCTTAGATTTTTCGAACAAAACATCAAATCCGCGTTTGAGTTCGAATTGGAATTTTAATTCAATTGAAGAGTAAGCCTATTTATTTCTGGTTCTAAGACCAGTAGTTCTAGCGGTCGACTCGGTTCTTTCAAATTGTTTCTCATTATTAAGAAAAGGTAACGAAGATAAAATACGAGCTTGTTTTATAGCAATAGTAATTAATCGTTGTTGTTTCAAAGTCAATCTATTCACTCGTCTAGATAATATTTTTCCTTGTTCACTAATAAATCGACTAATTAAACTCATGTTTCTATAATCAATTCGATCCCCCGATTGGATCGGGGGCAAACGCCTACGAAAAGATCGCTTGGATTTAAGAAAAGGTCGCTTGGATTTATCCATGGTTTGTTTATTCCTTATCCCGAAAATCCTATTTCGTTCGGATCAAAAATGAATTAGAATTCAGAAATAGGATTTGGTTTATTTCTATTTAAATATATTCTATTTAAATATATGTTATATATATATATGTTATATATATACTATATTATTTTCGTATATTATCTATATTATTTTTACTTTTTACTGTTCCTTGAAAGGGTGACACACGGGCCCTCCTCGGTTCGATCTATTTTTTTATCTCCCCATGAATCGTATGTTTATAACAATAGGGACAGAATTTTCGCAATTCCAATCGACCGGGCGTATTGTGTCGATTTTTTTCAGTAATATATCTGGAAATGCCTGTTGATTCCTTATTAACACTGTCTCGTACACAACTAGTACATTCCAAAAGAACCCTTATTCGGGCATCTTTACTCTTGGCCATGAACCTCCTTTGTTTTTTTTTTATTCATTCAAGTCTTCTATTTTCGATCCGAAGAAAGTAACGAAAAAAAATAGAAGTTGCTAACTCAAAATCCAATTATGGTATGATATGAAAGATTTCGTTGTAATCAATAGAGTAATAGTGAATAATAAGTAATACAATGATTTCTAACTATAACTATATTTTATTTTATAACTATATTTCTAATCGCAGTACAGTATTTAATTTAAGGATCTTGTATGAGACTCTTGCACTAGACCAACATTTACATTTACGTTTTCCCTCTATTCTTAATTTAATTCGAGTCTGATTTTATTCTTTCTCTTACTCCTCCTCTGATTTTATTCTTTCTCTTACTCCTCCTCCCTTATAAAATTCTAAAAAAGAGAAAAAAAGAGGAGGGGGAAAGGAATTAGTCACAGATATTTGATTATATCTCTAATATTCTTCACCCCTTCTCATGTTAATTTAATTAAAAAAAGGGAATGTCAACGCATCCGGGAATAAACGATTAATCTCTATCAATAGACCTGCTAAGGACCCGAACCATAGAGTACTTAGTACCGGTGCCGTGGAAAGATATGTTTTTAGATCTCGCATTTAAAATCCTCCTTATTTATTGTAATACATAATGGTAATACATATCATATGGACCACTTGTATTTGTACACAGAATTCCCAATTCAAATTGAAGATTCGCTAGATAAGATCTTATTTTTCTTAAAACAGAAAAAGAAGTTTTTTTACTCCTGAGCATTCCCGAAAAATATTCATTTATTTTTTATTTCATTTTTAGGGTGGGTTTCATATTTTATATGTATATCATATTTTATATGTATATAAGTCTTTTATTATTATATGTTAATATATAATATGTTAATATGATAAAAAAAAAAAGAAGAAATGGGAAGAAAAATTGTGTATATCAATGGAGGAAATAAGGATGTGGAAAACAAGACAGGTATTCTCTACAATGACATTGTAGACCAATTGAAAGGGATGTAGCGCAGCTTGGTAGCGCGTTTGTTTTGGGTACAAAATGTCACGGGTTCAAATCCTGTCATCCCTACCTATTACTTCTCCTCTGAGCAGTAACGAAGAATCAATTGAGATCGATTAAAATTGGATATACATAATTTTTCATTTTATGATACTATATATGATAGTATATGCATACAAGATGTGTTGGAGTTACAAAAAGAATCCTTTTCTTTACAGTCTTATCTATTGTGATAAGAAAACGCTCTTAGTTCAGTTTGGTAGAACGTGGGTCTCCAAAACCCAATGTCGTAGGTTCAAATCCTACAGAGCGTGATTCCGTTTTTGTTAGTTGGAATTACACTGAACTAACTTCACTACCTTGAACATCAATCTGAATTTGACCTCCTGTGGATTAAAGAATAAAGAAAAGAGGAGGTCAATCAAAAAAAGAGATGTTACTTAATCAAAGGTCCAACTGATCACCACGTCTGTATTGTAAATATGCAGTTACAAATAATCCAGCCAAAGTAATAGGAATTAGACCTAAGACGATTCCAAATAGAAAAACTTCAATCATTTCATTTCAATTTGTTTGAAAAGGGGAAAAGAGAGGTAATATCTATCCCTAAATATTAATCGGAATTGCCCCTGAATCACGATGACCAAGAATTGGCAATTGACACGGTAAGGAACTCATAGAATACATGGAATCTCACGGAAAGGTTTCTCTTTATAAATTGTTTATTCGATTAATTTCAAATAAGTCGTATCTTGCTTAGACCAATAAATAGGACTGAGGTTATAGTTGAAGCCGCTAGTAGAAAACCGAAATAACTAGTTATAGTAGGCATGAAGGAGCTAAATGAAATATGTTCTTTATTATACATATGTTTATAAAGCACTTACCTAAGTTTCAATTTTTGCGAGATACGAGGATAAACAAAAATACCAATTGAAAGAATAAGTTCAATTGAAAGTTTTTGATTCATCAATCAATTATTATAGACGGCACTAACAAAGATAGAGCGACAGAGGTATAAAACGAAATTGATTCATTATCTGTGGCATCTACCCATACCGTGATTCCGAATCAACAGATTCATTGAGCAACTCTTGAGTAAACTAATAATAAAATAAAATAAGAACTGTGCCGTGTAACTTCATTCAAAAATGAAACTTTCTTTGCGTCACTATGAAACAAAATTGGAAAATCATTTCTATTTTGATCATTTCTTTTTTAATTGTATCGAATACATTTTCTATTTTGGAACGAAGAGTGCCCTTATAACAATAAAATCTTTTCTTTTACTTTTTACTTTAATTTTAACTCATTAGATTCAATAGTAGGTTCATTCACATAGTATCTCGAATGAGAAAAAAAAAAAAAGATATCGCACGATCAGATCACTCGAAAAAATAAAATTTGTATTTTGGTTCAATTCGATTCTAAAACTAGTAATTCCTATTATCTTTTCCTTTATAGGTTCTACATTTTGTCTTTCCATATTATAACTTCTAGTTAGGTAGTTAGGTCAAGAAAGAACCCTTGGATCTAATACAACAATGTGTGCTTCGCGAATATTGATTCATTATTTTATTCATTGTTCTCTTTCTTTCATCGAATACTATCTACTACTGTTACTTGTTATTGGATAACTAAGAAATTCTTTAAAATGAAAAAAAAAAAAGATTCCAACAAAAAAACCTCTTCTACAACCACGAAAACGAAAAGGCGATTTCTAGATTTCGTATCAATAAAGGGAATATGATAATCTCTTTCATGAATTATTAAAAAGAAATTTGTCAGATTCACATTTTACCTGATCTTCAGTTTCTAGTCCGAAACCAATAGTCGAGAGAAACCCTATACTACAGGAATTTGAGAGATTTTCTATTGAATGGCACATGGTTCTACATCGATAAGCA